TGCATAGATTAGGCATACAGGCGTTCCAGCCCATTTTAGGGGGTGGACGTGCTATTTGTTTACATCCATTAGTTCGTAAAGGATTCAATGCAGACTTTGATGGGGATCAAATGGCTGTTCATGTACCTTTATCTTTGGAAGCGCAAGCGGAGGCTCGTTTACTTATGTTTTCTCATATGAATCTCTTTTCTCCGGCTATTGGAGATCCCATTTCGGTACCAACCCAAGATATGCTTATTGGACTCTATGTATTAACGATCGGGAATCGTCGAGGTATTTGTGCAAATAGGTATAATCCATGGAATCGCATAAACTATCAAAATGAAACAGTTAATGATTATAAGTATAAATATACTACGAAAGAGAAAGAGCCCTATTTTTGTAGTTCCTATGATGTACTTATAGTTTATCAGCAGAAACGAATCAATTTAGATAGTCCTTTGTGGCTTCGGTGGCGACTAGATCAACGTGTCATTGCCTCAAGAGAAGTTCCTGTCGAAGTTCAATATGAATCTTTGGGTACCTATCATGAAATTTATGGGCACTATCTAATAGTAAGACGTATAAAAAAACAAACCCTTTGTATATACACCCGAACCACTGTTGGTCATATTTCTTTTTCTCGAGAAATAGAAGAAGCCATACAGGGGTTTTGTCAGGCCTACTCATACGGTACCTAAGCTAAGGAATTCTGTAATACCGCGGGAATTTTGATCTCTCCGGTTCAACTGGAATCATAATTCCTTAATTTCTACATGAATCGAGATCCAGTAAAGGAGGTCTTCGAATCACTGACTCAAACCCATTGGCGAATCCTACTCAGCGGAATAGAGAAGTACTTATGGCAGAATGGGCTGATCTGTTCTTTTACAATAAAGCGATAGATGGGTCTGCCATGAAACGACTTATTAGCAGATTAATAGATCACTTCGGAATGGCATATACATCGCACACCCTGGATCAAGTAAAGACTCTGGGTTTCCAGCAAGCCACTGCTACATCCATTTCATTAGGAATTGATGATCTTTTAACAGTACCTTCTAAGGGGTGGCTAGTCCAAGATGCTGAACAACAAAGTTTCATTTTAGAAAAGCACCATCATTATGGGAATGTACACACAGTAGAAAAATTACGCCAATCCATTGAGATATGGTATGCTACAAGTGAATATTTGAGACAAGAAATGCATCCTAATTTTAGGATGACTGATCCTTCTAATTCAGTCCATATAATGTCCTTTTCGGGAGCTAGAGGAAATGCATCTCAGGTACACCAATTAGTAGGTATGAGAGGATTAATGTCGGATCCCCAAGGACAAATGATTGATTTACCGATTCAAAGCAATTTACGCGAAGGACTTTCTTTAACGGAATATATCATTTCCTGCTACGGAGCCCGCAAAGGAGTTGTGGATACTGCTGTACGAACATCAGATGCTGGATACCTCACGCGTAGACTTGTTGAAGTAGTTCAACACATTGTTGTACGTAGAACAGATTGTGGCACTACCCGAGGCATTTCCGTGAGTCCTAGAAATGGGATGACGGAAAGAATTTGGGTCCAAACACTAATTGGTCGTGTATTAGCATACAATATATATATGGGCCTACGTTGCATTGCCGCTCAAAATAAAGATATTGGGGTTGGACTTGTCACTCGATTCATAACCTTTCGAACACAACCAATATATATTCGAACCCCCTTTCTTTGCAGGAGTATATCTTGGATCTGTCGATTATGTTATGGTCAGAGTCCCACTCATGGCGACCTGGTCGAATTAGGAGAAGCAGTAGGTATTATTGCGGGTCAATCAATCGGCGAACCGGGGACTCAACTAACATTAAGAACCTTTCATACCGGTGGAGTATTCACAGGTGGTACTGCAGAACATGTACGAGCTCCTTTTAAGGGAAAAATCAAATTCAATGAGGATTTGGTTCATCCCACACGTACACGTCATGGGCATCCTGCTTTTCTATGTTATATAGACCTGTATGTAACTATTGAGAGTCACGATATTCTACATAATGTGAATATTCCACCCAAAAGTTTTCTTTTAGTTCAAAATGATCAATATGTAGAATCAGAACAAGTGATTGCTGAGATTCGCGCTGGAACATCCACTTTCAATTTTAATAAAGTTAAAGAGAAAGTTAGAAAACATATTTATTCTGACTCAGAGGGAGAAATGCACTGGAGTACCGATGTGTACCATGCACCTGAATATAAATATGGTAATGTTCATCTCTTACCCAAAACAAGTCATTTATGGATATTATCAGGATCTCTGTGCAGATCCAGTATAGTGCCTTTTTCGCTCCACAAGGATCAAGATCAAATGAATGTTCATTCTGTTGAACGGAGATCTATTTCTGACCTCTCCGTGACTAATGATCAAGTGAGACACAAATTGTTTAGTTCGAATCCTTACGGTAAAAAGGGGGGGGTTCTTGATTATTCAGGACCTGATCGAATCATATCCAACGGTCATTGGAATTTC